TTGTTTCCTTCTTGATTAAAGGGGATTCCTATGGCTCCAACAAACAAAGGAAATAAGACTAATATAAGCATAGAGAATAGCATAGTATTGTCCGATTCATGGGGATAAAAAAAAGTCTTTGTAGGACCAAAAGGCAAAATAGTAAGAAAAGGCATTTTTGTTACATGAGTATCCATTCGGTATGTTTTCTTCGAAAAAAAAGAAGTCCTTTCCCTTTCATTATTATTTATTTTTAATAAAGCAACTAAAGGAAAACTTTTTTTAATCGATTTTTGCTCCTCTTTACCCCATAGAGATATTGAATAGAAGGAATTTCCTTTTTTGCCACTGTAATTTTGAAAACGAACGTTTAAATGTCCTTCAAAAGTAAGTAAATAAATCCGAAACATATAAAATGCAGTTAATCCGGCTGTGAAAGAAGCAATTATTGCGAAAATCGGTGAATATAACCAACTATCATTAAGAATTTCATCTTTGGACCAAAAACAAGCAAGAGGTGGAATACCACAAAGAGAAAGTGTACCTAATAAAAAAGCAGTTTTTGTAATTGGCACGTGCTTTCTTAACCCGCCCATAAGAGCCATATTCTGGCTTTTATCTGGAGCGTATCCAACAAGAGCTTCCATTGAATGAATAATTGATCCGGATCCTAAAAACAACAAGGCTTTCGAATAAGCATGAGTAATCAAATGAAATAAAGCGGCTCGATAAGACCCCATACCTAGAGCTAACATCATATAACCCAATTGAGACATTGTAGAATAGGCTAAACTTTTCTTAATATCTTTTTGAGCAAGAGCTAAAGTGGCTCCTAATAATACTGTTATTATACCTATAAAAGATATTAGATTCATTATGTATGGTATCGCTATGAAAAGTGGAAGAAGACGAGCTACAAGAAAAATTCCCGCTGCTACCATAGTAGCGGCGTGGATAAGAGCCGAAATAGGAGTAGGCCCCTCCATGGCATCAGGTAACCATACATGAAGGGGAAATTGTGCGGATTTAGCAACTGCGCCGCCAAATAATAGAAAGGCACACAAAGTAACAAATAAAAAGTTAACCTCCTTCTTATAAATCAAGTTATTGAATATTTCGAACAAATCCCGAAATTCGAAACTACCCGTTGTCCAATAAAGACCTAAGATTCCTAATAATAAACCAAAATCCCCTACACGATTAGTTACAAAGGCTTTTTGACAAGCACTTGCCGCACTAGGTCGTGTGAACCAAAACCCTATTAATAGATAAGAACACATCCCAACCAACTCCCAAAAAATATAAATTTGTATCAAATTCGAACTTGTAACTAATCCCAACATGGAAGTATTGAAAAAACTCATATAAGCAAAAAATCTCAAATATCCTTGATCATGAGACATATAATTGTCGCTATAAAAAAGAACCAGAATTCCAACTGTGGTGATTAATATTGACATAATAGAAGTAAGCGGATCAATAAAGTGTCCGAACTCGAAAGAAAAATCATTATTGATGGTCCAAGACCATATGTATTGATAGATAGAACTCCTATTTATTTGCTGAATAGATAGATCGACCGAAAAAATCATAACTATACTTAACAAAAAAATACTAGGAAAAGCCCAAATACGGCGAAGATTTTTTGTTGCCGTTGGAAAAAGTAGAAGTCCCACTCCTATTAACATAGGAACTGGAAGCAGAACGAAAGGTATGATCCAAGAATATTGATATGTATGTTCCATAAAAATAATAATTTTTTTATTCTTAATTAATTGTTTCTGATTCACCGGTTCTTATCTCTTTTAAAAGGGATTACTAAAGTATTAAAAAAGCAACTGAAACTAAAATGGAATTTTCTGTTCGTAGTTAGTTTGAACCTTTCTCAACTACTTCAAAAATTTTCAAAGTGAAAAATAACGAATTATTTTATACTAAGTTTATACTAAGTTTATACTAAGTAAGATTTTTAGGAAAACGTAGCAGCAAATTACAATTTCCATTATTATTCCCTATTACAAAAATTTATGGACATATATCAAGACTAAAAAATTGGACAAAAAAAAAAGAAGTACTTTATTTTGATATCAATCATCGGATGTCCCGTAACTTTGCCTAATAAAAAAAGAACTAGGTATTTTTGTTTGTTTATTCAGAATAATTAACGAGTTTCATTCGGGACTGATTGATTATGTTCTATTCTAATAAATGGCATTTAATAACCAATTACTAGAAAAGAAAAAGATTCAAGTTTTTTATTAGGTAGGTAAGGGTTCTTAAGCTTGTTCGATATGTATTTTTTATGTACAAATGGAACATCCCAAAAAGAGACAGAGATAGAAAGGTATCACAAATAACTCCGAAATACAAATTATTTTGCCTCAGATATTGTATGGAATAGGAATTGAAAAAAAAAAAACGATTTGTTTTAAACAATAGATGTCTTTCACATCCAATTTTTGCAATGAATAACTTTTTATTTTTTGAATGGCAGTTCCAAAAAAACGTAGTTCTATATTAAAAAAACGTATTCGTAAAAATATTTGGAAAAAAGGGGGATATTGGGCAGCGCTGAAAGCTTTTTCGTTAGCGAAATCCCTTTCGACCGGGAATTCCAAAAGTTTTTTGTACGACAAATAATGAATAAAACGTTGGAATAATTGGAATCCGCATCCACCTGACTCCAAAAACGAGCCAATTCCGTTTCGAATTTAGATTCCATTTTTTAATATAGAATAGAAAAATAGAAGTAAAAAAAAATAGAAATAGAAAAAGTAAGTAATAAATAATGATTTCCATTCCCTACTGTTTTGAACCAATGGATTTGGCTACTGAATTGGTACTTTTTTTTATTTGAAAAAAAAAAGGAATAAAAATTTAGAGTTTTGCCTTTATTTGTATTTGAATATGCTTTTCATTCCCGGGATGGGGATTCTTAATTTCCCCATCACCCACCCACTTATAAATAAGACAATAATAAAGGTTTTGTTTTGTCTTTTCTTTTTTTTTTTTTTTCTTTTCTATTTCAATTTATGCTATAGAATAGCATAAATTGAAATCTTTAGACAAAAGCAATGAGTTGTTGAAACTAATTATTAATTATACTGTTTTTTTTAACTTTCTGAATCATCACTCCAAGTGAGAATGAGAAAAGCGTCTTTCGCCATTTCGGCGTATTTCTAATTTCTATACGAATAGTATGCAATTTAGAAGTAATAAAAAAATCCTATGTTTGAAAGGGAGGATCAATCTAAAAATAGATATTTTTAGAAATCGGATTTAGAAATCAATTTTTAAAGTAGGGCAATAGAAATCGAAATTCTTTTATATAATATGTATAGCTCAATACCTAATTGGTTTGATAAACCCTAAGACAAATTCATACTGAAAAAAAAACCTAACGATTATCACAAGACAAAAGTTATGCAAATTAAATAAAATTTTTTTGAATTATTGGATATTATGCTTAAATTGTGATCGTGATCCATAAAAAAGAAAAAGAATATGTTATTGTTAAATTGTTAAGTTAAATAAAACTGAAACCTTAAATAACTAAATAAAACGATAAAAAAGAGATTGTTTCAATCTCTATTGAAACAGGTTTTTATTCATCAATTGAATGCTTCCTAAAAATAAAAAGTATTTCATTGAAACTTTCTCTTTCACTTTCAATCTCGACGATTAAATAAAAATAAGTTATTATTATTTCTAGCAAGCCGCTATGGTGAAATCGGTAGACACGCTGCTCTTAGGAAGCAGTGCTAGAGCATCTCGGTTCGAATCCGAGTGGCGGCATAACATCTTCTAATCTTCTAAAAGATATATAAAAGCCCTATAATGAATTGAATTTCCGATTTCCATTCCGTATACTCGAGAGACTTTCACTTTTTACTTTTAATTTCATTTTTTATTTATGATATTTTCAACTTTAGAACATATATTAACTCATATATCATTTTCGGTCATTTCAATTGGAATTACAATTCATTTAATAACCTTATTAGTCGATGAAATCGTAGGACTATATCATTCATCAGAAAAGGGGATGATAGCTACCCTTTTCTGTCTAACAGGATTATTAGTAATTCGTTGGATTTATTCGGGGCATTTCCCATTAAGTGATTTATATGAATCATTAATCTTTCTGTCATGGAGTTTCTCCATTATTCATAGGATTTTAAAACATAAAAATCATTTAAGCGCAATAACCGCGCCAAGTGCTATTTTTACCCAAGGCTTTGCAACTTCGTGTTTGTTAACCAAAATGCATCAATCCGGAATATTAGTGCCCGCTCTACAAGTTCAGTGGTTAATGATGCACGTAAGTATGATGGTATTCGGCTATGCAGCTCTTTTATGCGGATCATTATTATCCACAGCTCTTCTAGTCATTACATTTCGAAAAGTGATAAGGATTTTTGGTAAAAGCAATAAATTATTAAATGGAACTGTAACTGAGTCATTTTCCTTCGGTGAAATACAATACATGAATGCAAAAACCAATGTTTTACTAAATACTTATTTTTTTTCTGCTAGAAATTATTACAGGTATCAATTGATTCAACAATTGGATCATTGGAGTTATCATATTATTAGTCTAGGATTTATCTTTTTAACCATAGGTATTCTTTCAGGCGCAGTATGGGCTAATGAGGCATGGGGATCATATTGGAATTGGGATCCAAAGGAAACTTGGGCATTTATTACTTGGACTATATTCGGGATTTATTTCCATACTCGAACAAATAAAAAATCGGAAGGTTTTAATTCCGCAATTGTGGCTTCTATGGGCTTTGTTATAATTTGGATATGTTATTTCGGGGTCAATCTATTAGGAATAGGGTTACATAGTTATGGTTCATTTAATTAACAATTCACATCTAATTGAATTGCAAATTGAAGAAAAGAAAGGGCCTGATGAAGACAAACATAGGACAGCGCATATATATAAACGAAACTGAGTGGAAACCGCCGAGAACCTTTTGAATCACTCCACTACTTGATTCAAAAGGTTCTCACAAACGCCAAAGGGGTTTGGTTACAATTCAAATTTATTTTTTCTTTTTTTATTCATGAAAATTCTCTATAAAAAAATTAGATAGAATAGCTTCGACCTTGTCCACTGATAGTGACAGAACGAAATCCGGATAAATACCAATACCAAGTACGGGTAGAAGAATAGAGATCAAAACAAATAATTCCCGTGGTCCAGAATCAAAAAAATAAGAGTTTACGCCATTAAATAGCTTGTACCCATAAAACATTTGCCGTAACATAGATAATGAATAAATAGGAGTTAATATCATTCCAATTGCCATTACAAAAGTAATCAGTATTTTTGCTATTAAAAAATATTTTTGGCTAGTAATTATTCCAAAAAAGACTATCAATTCCGCAACAAAACCACTCATGCCCGGTAATGCAAGGGAAGCCATTGATAAGATACTAAATAGCGTGAATATCTTTGGAATTGGTATAGCCAGTCCGCCCATTTCGTCGAGATAACCATGACGTATTCTATCATAACTCGTTCCTGCTAAGAAAAAAAGTGCAGCGCTAATAAACCCATGAGAAATTATTTGTAAAATGGCTCCGCTGAGTCCTGTATCAGTTATCGAGCCAATTCCTATAATTATGAAACCCATATGAGATACAGAGGAATAGGCGATTCTTTTTTTTAAATTGCGTTGGCCAGGAGATGTTAAAGCTGCATAAATTATTTGCATTGTACCTACTATGATTAACCAGGGAGAAAATAGAGAATGAGCGTGCGGTAATAGTTCCATATTGATCCGAACCAAGCCATATGCTCCCATTTTTAATAAGATTCCGGCCAGAAGCATACAAGTACTGTAATGGGCCTCCCCATGGGTGTCTGGTAACCATGTATGTAAGGGTATAATCGGTGATTTGACAGCAAAAGCAATAAGAAATCCAATATAGAATAGTATTTCCAGTGCCACGGGATACGATCGATTAGCTAATATTTCCAAATTTAATGTTGGTTCATTGGAACCGTATAAACCGATACCCAAAACTCCTATTAATAGAAAAACAGAACCTCCTGCAGTGTACAAAATAAACTTTGTAGCTGAATAAAGACGTTTCTTTCCACCCCATGCTGATAGAAGTAGATAAACAGGAATTAATTCTAATTCCCACATGATGAAAAAAAGTAAAAGGTCACGAGAAGCAAATGATCCTATTTGACCGCTATACATTGCTAACATCAGGAAATAGAATAATCGGGAATTCCGAGTAACTGGCCAAGCCGCTAACGTAGCTAAAGTGGTGATAAATCCCGTCAATAAAATGGGTCCTAGGGAAAGTCCATCTATTCCCAATCTCCAGTAAAAACCAAAAAAATTGATCCATTTATAATCCTCTGCGAGTTGTATTAATGGATCGTCCAATTCGAAATGATAACAGAAGGCATAGGTCGTTAGAAGGAGTTCTAGCACGCATATATATATAGTATACCCCCTAGTCACCTTATTTCCTCTATGAGGGAGAAAGAAAATGAAAAAACCCGTGGCTATCGGAAAAACTACAATTATTGTTAACCAAGGAAAAAAGTTCGTGGTAAAGGCAAGATACACTCGAACCAGACAAAACCGTGCTCGAAAAATAGAATATATATTCTTAATTTTTTTTTTTATTTTTCGAGTACGGGTTTTTGTCGGTAATCAGTAAGTAAAAAAAATGTATTCAAAATAGATTCAAGTGGGGTTTTTGGGAACGTATCAATATCAATAAGCTAGACCCATGCTTCGAGTTGTTTCATGCCATAAATAAACTCGAACACTCAAGAAATCCGTTGGACAGGCGGATTCACATCTCTTACAACCAACACAATCCTCCGTTCTTGGAGCAGAAGCAATTTGTTTAGCTTTACATCCGTCCCAAGGTATCATTTCTAATACATCCGTGGGACATGCTCGGACACATTGAGTACACCCTATACATGTATCATAAATCTTTACTGAATGTGACATTGAATCTATCAATTTCTGAATTCATAAATTTTCGATCTAGTAATTTTGGAAATGAATCATATATTGAAACACCAGATCAATCAACGATTTACCAGAATTTTGGAATCAATCCATTTCTGGATCAACTGATAAGAGGGAACAAAGATACTTTGATTTTTTACGTTTTCGCCAATATGATCGAGGTTAGGACGTATTATAGATGCTAATTCGAATTGATGAATATTCTGATTTTGAAATACTATTTTATTTATTCAACAAAGTCGATTGATTGATACGAATCGATTTTCTGTTACGATAAATTGACGAAACAATAGCTGATCCGATAGCTGCTTCAGCGGCTGCAATAGCTATAACAAAAATTGAGAAAATATCTCCTTTTAATTGCCTACTATCAAAAAAATCGGAAAATGTTACAAAATTTATATTAACCGCATTTAGTATAAGTTCAAGACACATCAGGGCCCGGACAATATTTCGGCTCGTGATCAATCCATAGATACCAATAGAAAATAAATAAGCACTCAAAATAAGTACATGCTCGAGCATCATTGACCAACTCCGTACCAATTTCGATTCATTTCAATATGAACAATAAGTCAAGTGATTTGATTGCTTATAATCTAACAAGTATAGAACAAAAGAATATATTGCTAATAGATCGAATCATTCTATTTGATTTATACATGAAACAGTATTCAAATAGAATTGAAGGCAAATAGATGTGCTAACACAGAAAAGTTGAATTTGGATTGCTGTTGCTAGTTATAAAGATTTTTTACTGACGAGCTACGGCAATTGCACCTATCAAAGCAACTAAAAGAATTATCGAAATGAGTTCAAATGGAAGAAAAAAGTCGGTTGATAAATGAATTCCAATTTGTTGACTATTACTTATCAAATCTTGCTCTATAATCTGGTTGGATCGTGTAGTCAAAATAATCCCGTACCACGACGTATCTAGAATAGTAGTGAGTAAGGACAAAAAAAGACTTGTACAAACCAGAGAAGTAACTCCATCCCCAATAGTCCAAAGATTCAAATGAAAATCGTTGGAATAGTCTGAACCATTCATGAACATTACAGCAAATATGATTAAAACATTTACAGCTCCTACATAAATAAGGAGCTGTGCAGCAGCTACAAAAGGCGAATTTGATAGAATATAGAATAAGGATATACAAATAAGAACGAATCCCAATGAAAAGGCAGAATAAATCGGGTTGGTAAGTAATACCACTCCCAGACCTCCTAATATAAGACCCGATCCTAGAAAAACTAAAAGAAAATCATGTATTGGTCCAGCCAAATCCATTATATTAAAATAAGAGATAAATAAATCGAAATGTTTTTTCATGACCTTATTGAACCGACCAGGCAATTTTTTTTTATGAGGCATTCCCGATTGAATTCAATTCAAATCTAATAGGTGTGAATTGATGTGGGTACAGTTATTGGATCAATTTCGTTCTTTTCTTTATTGGAAATGGCAGTTGGAAATTGAAAGTCTATATTTCGAAAAAATTGTGGATATATTAACAGACTTTCAATACAAATGAATTTGTACTTCTCATAATCCAATCTATAGTTGGGATTTGTACCAAACAAAGAGAAAGGCCTTATTCCTTTATACCAACACGGAACCCTAGTAATTTCCAATAATAAAGAGATTTACCCGTTTTTTCTTTGAGACGAATTCAAAACTGTTCGAATTGTAAAATCGTCAATTACTGACATTGGTAAACGACCTAAAGCAATTTGATTGTAATTCAATTCGTGACGGTCGTAAGTAGCAAGTTCATATTCTTCAGTCATTGATAAACAATTTGTTGGACAATACTCAACGCAGTTACCACAAAAAATACAAATTCCGAAATCAATACTGTAATTAAGCAAGCGTTTCTTTCGAATATCAGTTTCCAATTTCCAATCAACAACAGGCAGATCTATAGGACATACACGAACACATACTTCACAAGCAATACATTTATCAAATTCAAAATGGATTCGACCGCGGAAACGCTCTGATGTTATTAATTTTTCATAAGGATATTGAATAGTTACAGGGAAACGATTTGCTTGGGATAAGGTAATCATGAAACTTTGACCAATGTACCTTGCAGCTCGTACTGTTTGTTGACCATAATTCATGAACCCAGTTACCATAGGGAACATATCGGGAATATCTATGAATAAATTTTGTCTTTCTCTTGTTTGAGGTAAGCCGTGAATATAGTATCTTTTTTTTTGTTTACAGTGAAAGGAGTTGGGAAGAGGTTGTTAATAATAAATTACCAAGAGAAATAGGTAAAAGAAATTTCCAGCCAAGATTTAATAATTGGTCCATTCTTAGTCTAGGTAAAGTCCATCTTGTTGTGATAGAAATGAACAAGAACAAATAAGTTTTAGCTAATGTAATAAAGATACCAATTGTCGTTCCAAAGATTCCATCCGCTTTATTTATTTCAAATAACTCAGGAACAAATATGTACGGAATTGAAAGATTCCAACCGCCCAAGTAAAGAACTGTTACAAATAATGAGGAAACTAATAAATTTAGATAGGAAGCAACGTAAAATAAACCAAATTTGATCCCTGAATATTCGGTTTGATAGCCTGCTACTAATTCTTCTTCTGCTTCTGGTAAATCAAAAGGTAATCTTTCGCATTCTGCTAGGGAAGAAATTAGAAAAACGATAAACCCTATAGGTTGACGCCACAAATTCCACCCCCAAAAACCATATTTTGATTGCGCCCCGACTATATCAACTGTACTTGAACTATTAGATAATCATAGTCGGTGATAACATTACTGTTCCCATCGCTATTACAAAACCGTACATGAGATTTTCACCTCATACGGCTCCTCAGGGCCACAAATAAATGTAAGGACCGGGCAAGTATTCGTTATCTTGATATGGTTATAGCATAGATAGACTCGTGGAAGGTCCCCAATTATACCAATGGAATTCTGTCTGCTATAAGAATAAATCAAAAAGCATTTCTGAATTGATCTCATCCTTCAACTTTTTTGGGGTGAGTAATAACTTAAAAAATCCTTCAATAAAATACTCTTTGTAGAAATATCTATTGATATTTCGAGCCATCATTTTTTTTTTGATTACGAAAAAAAAAAAATTAGACATTCCATTAGTTCATGAATCATGACACAATTTTTCTTTCTATGAAGATAGGAAAGAAATAAGAAAAAAATCGCTTTTCTTTTTATTGTAATTTATTTTTTTTTCTATTTTTTTTGTTCCTCTTCTTCTTTCTGAGAAATCTTTCTGAGAAAAAGGGGTCCTCAAAATCAAAAAAGTAAGGGATTATTTCGTTCCTGATAGTAATTTCTTTAATTGGGGGATAGGAGCATACTCTGAATCGGAATTGTGGGGAGTACTGCCTGATCATTTCTACCAACTTAAAGCCCCAATTAGTATTCTTTTTATGTTATGCAGACGTATCTTTTTCGTTAATTTACATAATCTCCATTACTAATTCTTTGTGTGTATTTTAGTGTTCCTTATTATCCACCCATTTTTTTTTCAATCCCCCGTTCGTTAATATTCGTTAATATATGTATTGTAATACATTCAAACATATAGTGAAAACTCCATACGGTTGACTTTTGAGCCCGCTTCAAGTTAGGATGACCAATCAACTAATCTTGGGGTAAAGGGCATCTTCCACTTTTGTTTACTTTAACTTCACTCTTGTACATAGGAAATGAGACTCAATCTGCTTTTACTGCGAATTTAGAAGTTGTTTTCTTTCACTCATATATAACTATCTAATTTTTTTATTAACCTAAAGAATCAATAAATGAATAAAAAAAAAAAATGCGGATATCCATTAAATTTCTTTTTTTTTTCTAGAAGGAAAAGAAAAGCTTCTATTTTAGCGAATCGCACGTAGAGATATTGATAAAACACATAAAGTTAATGGTATTTCATAACTAATCGATTGAGCAGCAGCTCGCAGACCACCTAAAAACGAATATTTATTATTTGATCCATATCCTGACATAAGAAGTCCAATAGGAGCAATACTTGAAACGGCAATCCATAAAAAAATACCAATATTGAGATCCGCTAAAACAAGGTGATAACTAAAAGGAATTACTGAATAACTTAGTAGAATTGATATGACTGCTATAGATGGTCCAATACTGAAGAAACGAGTATTTCCTCTAGCTGGAAGAAGATTCTCTTTGAAAAGTAGTTTTGTTCCATCTGCTAAAGCTTGAAGAATTCCGAAAGGGCTGGCGTATTCAGGGCCAATACGTTGTTGTATTCCTGCAGATATTTCTCTTTCTAACCACACAATTACTAGTACACCTATTGTGATTCCTAATACAAGAGTCAAAATAGGGGCAAACACCCGTATGGTCCCATAGAGCTCTTTTAAGGATTCCAATCGGGAAAAAGAATTAATATCTTGTACTTCTGTTGTATCAACTATCATTTCAACGATCAACTTCTCCCATAATGATATCTATACTACCTAGTATCGTCATAATATCCGCCAATTTCATTCTTTTAACTAACTGAGGAAGAATTTGCAAATTGATAAAACCCGGTGGGCGAATTTTCCATCGCCAAGGAAAACTACTTTGATCTCCTATCAGAAAAATTCCCAATTCTCCTTTTGGGGCTTCGACTCTCACATAAAGTTCTTGTTTCGGTAATTCAAAAGTAGGAGAAGGTTTTTTACTAATGAATCGATCTTCAAAATCATTCCATTCTGGATCGCTTTCTCTAGCAAAGCATCGGATTTCTAAATTCTCATAGGGCCCCCCCGGAATTCCTTCCAAAGCCTGTTGAATAATTTTTACCGATTCTGTCATTTCACCGATTCGGACTAAATAACGAGCTAATGAATCCCCTTCTTTTTGCCACTGGACTTCCCAATCAAATTTGTCGTAACACTCATAATGATCCACTTTACGAAGATCCCATTCTATTCCAGACGCTCGTAGCATTGGTCCTGATAAACCCCAATTTATTGCTTCTTCTCCACCAAAAATGCCTACTCCTTCAACTCGTTCTAAAAAGACAGGGTTTCGTGTAATAAGTTTTTGATATTCAACAACCCCCGTTAAAAAATAATCACAGAAATCCAAACATTTCTCTATCCAGCCATGGGGTAAATCGGCCGCTATCCCTCCGATACGAAAATAATTATGCATCATTCTCATACCGGTGGCAGCTTCGAATAGATCATATACTAATTCTCTTTCTCTGAAAATATAGAAGAAGGGAGTCTGTGCACCAATATCTGCCATAAAAGGGCCGAGCCATAACAGATGAGAGGCTATACGACTCAACTCCAACATAATTACTCTGATATAGCTGGCCCTTTTAGGTACTTGAATATTTCCCAACTGTTCTGGTCCATTTACAGTTATTGCTTCTGTGAACATAGTAGCTAAATAATCCCAACGTGTTACATAAGGCAGATATTGTATAATTGTTCGGTTTTCCGCAATTTTTTCCATCCCTCTGTGTAAATAACCCAATATCGGTTCACAGTCAATAACATCTTCGCCATCGAGAGTAACGATGAGACGAAGAACACCATGCATTGATGGGTGGTGAGGTCCCATATTTACTCTCATAAGGTCTTTTCCTGTAGCTAGTATACTCATAGGTTTTTCCTCGATTCATTCTTACATGAATTGTTGAAAACAAAAAGAAGTTATCAAGATTCAAAATCTAATAAATCAAATAATTCAAAATTCTTTTTTCAAATTAACGATTTTTTGACTCCCGGATATTCAACTGACTAATTAATTCTTTATAACGTACTCCATTTTTCTTTGACAAATAAGAAAGTAGGCGTTGGCGTTTTTCTAGAACTTTCCGTAAACCCCTCTGAGATAAATAGTCTTTTCTGTGCAATTCCAAATGGGAAGTAAGTCTTTGTATCTTATTAGTGAAACTTAATACTTGAAATTCAACAGACCCACTGTTTTCTTTTTTTTTTTCTTGAAAAGTAACTGAGATGAATGAATTTTTTACCATAAAACGAAATCCTCTTTTCCCTTTCTTTTAATATGAAATTTACTGATCAGTAATAATAATGTTAGTCATTTGAATTGAATATACACAATCATCTTAAAGCCGTTATGAACTTCCGATAAAATCAATCAACAATCAATCCCATTTTCAATTTGATTAGGGATAAAAAGGATGGTATATTTCTTCAAAAGAGAAAAAGCGAGACCTAAAAAAAAATTCTGTTAATTCATTTATAGATCTAACCAATCCGTATGTCCTTAAAGTGGTATCCTGTATCATAATGGAATGTAAGACAAGGCATGTGTCCATCTCTTTGTTTTCATATACCAGGTATGGTACGTATGGTACGCGATCGATAAGAAAAATGTACTAGTAACAAATTTGCAATCGTGGATACATATGTATCCTTATCATACTGAAACGACTGCCATTATTGGTATTAAACCAATAGCGATTCATACAAACTAAATCTTCTAATTGATAATTGGGCCAAAGAAAGAACTTTAATTTAATTAGTTTCTTTTTCTCTCTAGCAAGATCTTTGCTTTTATCCAAAACGTGACCCCCTTTTTTTACGTTATTACAAAATACGGAATTTCTCTGAATACCATTTGGATTCTTCCAATTGAAACAAATCAGAGTTCTCAATTCTCTACGATGGTTAGGGAATAAAATATTTTCAGGAACAAGCAAATCATAATTCTTTTTGTCTCTATTTCCAGTCATTCTTTGATGTCTTGCAATGGATTCATAATTTTTTTTTTTATGAACATAGCTTTTTTCTCGGTATCTTTTAGTAATTTGGCGCTTATTCTTATGAACCAATGAAATACCTACGATTTGATATATAAAAAACTGTCCATCATTTTTTACAGACAGACGAAGCGGTTCGATAATAAATATTCCCCCTTTCACCAATTCTGTAAGAGTGAAATCCTTATGAATCGTCAAAATATCCAGACCCATTTCTCCCCCTTGAATAGAGGATATAGCAATTTCTCTTGGATTTATCAGTCGAAGCAGGAGACAATAGATCTTGATATTATTTATTATTCTTTGATTTAAAAAAGAATCCCATCTCAACTGAAAATGCAAATACTTTTTTAGGAAGAAATAAAGTTCTGCTTCTGTGTTGTTCTTGTATTGTTTTTTCGTTCTACGTTTTTTGATGTCTGATCCCGAAGAATTTGCTTCAACATCTTTTTCTTGGTTTGAGAGAACTGACCCAAGACTTACTTGGTTTTGTGCATCTGATCGAGGATTCCCTTGGTCTGGGGGTTCTTTTTCTTCTTTACTTCTATTGTATAATTCAAGAGAGTTTTTTTGATTCGATGATATAAAAAGGTCTTCCTTTTTCTTTCGAGTTATTTTTTTATTCCCATTTTCATTTCCATTAAAACTGAAAAGAAGTAATTTGATTGGTATGATCCACGGTTTTTTTTTATATGCATTAAAAAATAGCACTAATTCTCGGAAGAACCAAAGCTCCAGATTTGATATAGGACAACTTAGTATTGCTTCATTCATTCCCATCCAATCAAAAAAGAACTTTTTTTGATTGGATGGTTTAATTTCTTCATCTTCATGAATTGTAAGATAAAAAAGAACTTTCTTATTAATTTCATCAATTGTTTGATACTTATCAGCCCCAATCTTAGTATTTGGATTCCTGTTGGTACCAATATCAACCCAGACTTCAATATCAACCTTATTTCTAAGACAAAAATCGAGAATTCTCCAATCAAAATATTTTCTATCCGAAAATTTATCCATATCCATAATATTATCTTCTTCTAGATAATTATTAATAGGGATACCTCCCAACATATCAAATAATTTGCCTTCCCTTATGTTGGAATTAGAAAAGATTTCTTCTTTATTATTTACTTGGAATAATGATTTATGAATATACGAGTCTTTCTTATCTTCATAATTAATAGATTTATATGATAAAAGATCATATCTATAGTGTTTTTTAAAATTATCTTTTTGATTCTGTAACGGATTCGCTTCAAAAAAATTTTGTTTGTCGGAATGAGTTAATCCATTTTTTTCATATGAACCCTTTTTGTTTAAATCTTTCTTTTGAGCCATACTGTGTTGATTGGCTCTATTTCGCCATTTTTGTGGTACTAATATAGGCCATCTTATCCGAGATAAATCGGATTGATATAGATAATGCCCCTTTAACCAGTTTTTCCATTGATTCATTTCAAAATTCCAAAAAGATTCATGTCTTAATTCGTAATGAAATATTCCTTGTTTTTTAAAATAATCTTTTATTTCCTTCTTAAGAAAAAGGGATGTTCCGTCATATTGAAAGACAAATCTTAAATTATAAAAGTGAATAAGTTGGGTTTGTGATAATTTGTAAAATACATATGCTTGTGATTGTGAGAAAAAAGAGAAATCATAAGAAATCTTTGAATTCTTATTACTAACCTTAGAAAGTGATTTTTTTATAGTCGAAATAAAGTGAATTTCATTTTTACTTTTACTTGTTTTATTAATTCTTTCCTGATTTGTTTCATTATTGTGGATATTTTTCTCAATAATTTGGATTTTTTTTGGTGATTCAAAAAAAAAAATTGCATTGATTCTTGGAATATTGACAATAGCTAGAAAAATTTTTATGTATATCCCTTCAATGAAAAATTTTATAAAAAAATATGATTTACCAATTAATCGAGTATTTCTTTTTTTTAATATTTGCCAAATCTTTTTGGACGCTCCTAATATTTTAGGACGATAACTTGTTTTGTTCGAACTAATATTTATTTCGTAAGTTAGCTGTTTTTTTTTCTTTTCTTTTGTAATTTTTTCTATTTTCTTTTTTATTATGTTTGTTCGATTAGTCAGATCTTTTATTTTTTTTTCGGGCAGTGCTAAATTTGTCCAATCCATAGATCGAATTTGAATGGACGATTCGTGAATCATCCGATTACTCATTATCAAATCTTTTTTATCTTCACCCAATTCATCTATTTCTCGCAATCTAAATAATGGAATTTTGTTTGTTTTTGAAAGTTCTTTTACTCTTCCTTTTACTTTTAGTAATAGAATTCTTTTGATGACCCATCTTTTTGTTTCTTTTGCGATTTGTTGAAAAATTTTTGTTCTTTCTTTTAAAACTCTTAAAGACTTTGTTTTCAATTGTCTAATTTTTTTTTTTAGTTCTTTGAAAATGGGTTTAAAAAATGAGGGTCTTTTTCGGGGAGGACCAAAAGGCAACTCCGCTTCCATTCCCCAAACTGTTAAAAAACAAAAATCGTTGTTTTTTTGTCCCCCTTTTTTTTTCATTGCATCTTTATGAGGGAATTGTAGCTTAGATTTGTGCCAGGGTTTCAGGCAAAAAGGAAATAGGATCTTTATCTGAATACCCTCTGTTAACCAGTTTTTCGGAAATTCTCGTTCGGATAATTGAACACCATTATGGGTGCATTTTACATACATTTCCCTATTCCAATCCTTTAAATCCTCGGACCATTCGGGAATTTGAAATAATAGCATGCGAGCAATATTTTTAGCTATTATCAGTGAAGGTAATATAATATATTTTCTAAGAATTGATTGAGTTAATAATACAAAACTTCTGAGTATTTGAGCAAAAAAAAATGTATTCCAGATTTCTGCTATGGGTATCTCTGTTTTTTCTTTTCTTTTGTATTTTTCTCTTTTGTCCTCCTCTTGGTTATCAATTTTTTTTTGCTTTTCAATTTTAGAATCAGAAAGTTTTTTGTCTTTTTGTTTCCACATCCAATTTTTAAAAATTACTTTCATCAGTTCGGAAATATCAAAAGAAAAAAAAAAAGATTTGTCTAGCCTGTCCAAAAAAAGCGGGGAATGCACATTTGCTTGAAACAGTTCCCAAGTAATAGTTTTACGTCTTTGTGCGCGCATGGAGCCTTTGATTAGACCTCGACGAAAATCCGATTGTTGTGAATAATGGGTCAAATTCACTTTCTTTGCTTGCTTAGGACTCTTAGTATATTTTGTATTAATATACGTAGAGGTATTTGGCTTTGGCTGGTTATCAGTAAAAATAACTACATGTTTGAACTTTCTCGAACGAATTGCCCCTGCTACAGTTTCGCCCCTGTTTTTCTTTTTTTGTCCTAAACCAGTAATTGAGTTGTATGACCAGCGAGGAACCTTTTTACTAATTTCTTTTATTCCAATAGAGTTTTTTCTAATTCTTTGGTCGTTGGGATCCGTTATAACTACATCGAATAAAATTTTTAAAATTAGTATTCGATCTTCTGAATCAATTTTTTCTTGTGTGTGTTCTGGAAATAAAGAACGTACTTTTTTTGTTGAAAATAATTTTAGACGAAACCCATCTAGTGTCTGCTCAAATTTGGTATAATTCTTAATAAGAAGAAGACCATGAATTTTATTTATCCAAAACGTCCTGATGTTCTTTTGGCTAGAAGTTTCATTTAGCGTTAGGGGTGAAAAAAAAAAATGGATTCTTCCACGATAAGGTCCATGCAAAAAAGGATCATATTT